TAAGTTACCCCATAGATCTATTAGTAATTCCCGAATTGTCCCATGGATTTCCCTATTTCAATTGTATGACGTATACGCGTTATCCAAATAAATGGTTACTCTACTTTATTTTATTATATTTTATTATGGAATGATTATTATTCCATTCTTTTTCCTCCTTTTTTTGATCATAACCAAATAAAAACTTCTCGAATTACCAAAATCCATAGTAAAAAAAACAAAGTTCTTGGGTATTCAAATAGTAATAGTTTCGTTCATCAGTATACTACTAAATTAAAATTGGAATGAAATCTAATCTTATTCAATTCAAATATTGAATATCTCTCCTTGTCCAAAAGGGCACAATTTGAGTGGAAGGTCTACATTTTTTTTTTTTAGAATCAGTCTATTTTTATATTTTTATGATATTTCGTACTACTGTATGATTCCTTTTTTGTGGGATTTTCTTATTTTCCAAAAGGGAAAATGAGAAGAATTATAGAATGGATTGCTAATTATGCCTAGATCTCGGATAAATGGAAATTTTATTGATAAGACCTCTTCAATTGTAGCTAATATCTTATTACGAATAATTCCGACAACTTCAGGAGAAAAAAGGGCATTTACCTATTACAGAGATGGTGCGATTTGATTCTTGTTTTTTTTTTAGCCCTTAGTCTGATAGAAATAGACGCGATTCGGGATAGAAAGAAACAAATTTTTGAAAGAAACCCACGCTTAGTGAAGGTGAAGTTTAGAGATAGAACAATTCCTTCTGTCGTGTATCCTCGATTGATGCAGCCTCAGATGCTTTAATTATCGATTTTAGTATTGAGCGAAAGGTTACGCCTATACTATAGGTTCTAGTTTGCGGGTTAATCCTACTCCACTAGTACAAATAGGCAGCATAGGGGAAGAAGCGCTACTCCTAGGAATCAACAACACGAAAACTTTGTTATAAATTCCCCCTTCCCTTTCCTTATCGATATCGGGACTAACAAGAATGGTTGGGACAACAAACATCCATCTCGTTCGTACTTTGGATACCCGTATAACCATCAAAGATCGTTGAAGTGACTAATTCCTAGAAATAGGAAGCGTTGAGGACAAAGAAATCGTTGGAGTTACCATTTCCATCTAGCACTAATATGATTGGTGTTAAGAAAAAACAAACCCTTTCGGGAAGGCTGGCTAGAGATTTCTTGTAAAAATACTAGTCCCTGTCAGTTCATAATGAGAATAGTGAAATTTTGATTACATAGATTATTTCCCACAGTACTTTATGCACAGGAGGGAGGAGCCGTATGAGATGAAAATCTCACATACGGTTCTGGAACGGAGATTCTTTGAATAGAGTGAACGACCGTAACGGATGTCAGCTCAATCCGAAGGAAATTATGCGGAAGCTTTACAGAATTATTATGAAGCTACGCGACTAGAAATTGATCCTTATGATCGAAGTTATATACTCTATAACATAGGCCTTATACACACAAGCAATGGAGAGCATACGAAGGCTTTGGAATATTATTTTCGGGCACTAGAACGAAACCCATTCTTACCACAAGCTTTTAATAATATGGCCGTGATCTGTCATTACGTGCGACTATCTCCACTATAGAACGAGGGAAAAACAGATAAAATCGGCTAGTAAATACTAGAAAAAAAAATAGGCTTTCTACATATGCATCGTCCAAAGTAACGATTTTTATCAGCTGTAGCAAGGAAAGAGACTTCACGAGAACCAAAGAAGAAATAAGTACGCCTATATACTCTATGGATAAAGGATCTAATTGATATAGAAAGCGCCGTAAAGATCAATTAGCAAGCTATTGGGTCGATACAGTTAAGAACTGCTTACTTATGTCATGATATGAGATAAAAGTTCGGAATCAACTTATGTAATAGAGTCAATCCACTAAGATATTGAGCAGCGGTGTAGTATCAAATCCCAAAGATAGTAAGTTCTTTTTTCTTATGGAGGAAAGTCTTTTTCAACGATTCTATATGAATTTCATATATGAAATGAAATCGAGATAGTTACCTTTCAGAAAATTTTAACAAACAATATAGGGGATATCTATTCTTCATTCTTCTGAAGGTGTGGGAGAAAAGATAAAACTGATTATTGATTAAATTAAAATTAGAGTTTGAAACTTATGTAATTAACTTCTTCTGGTTCTGGTTAACCCAAGAAAAATAGGATAGATTTATTAGAAATCTAATTCAGTTACCATAGGGTAAATTAATAAGATGGGACACAAAAAGAATCGATTGATGAGCCGTATGAGGTAGGAAACTCTCAAGTACGGTTCTAAGGGAAGGAATTGACCCGCCTATTCCGACCGGGGAGAACAGGCCATTCTACAGGGTGATTCTGAAATTGCGGAGGCTTGGTCCGATCAAGCTGCTGAGTATTGGAAACAAGCTATAGCGCTTACTCCAGGTAATTATATTGAAGCACATAATTGGTTGAAGATCACGAGGCGTTTCGAATTTGAATAAAACAAAACCACCCTCT